TTGGATTTCTCAGTCTAAGCAGGAGACAATATACTTTGATATTGTTGATCATTCTTTGATTCAAAGCATCATCCCATCTTAATTGAAAAAGTAAATACCTTTTCAAAAAGAAATCTAGTTCTGCTTCCGTATTACTTTTGTATTGTTTTTTTTTTTTAGGTTTTTTTATGTCTGATTCCGAATAATCTTCTTCAATATCTTTTTGTTGGTTTGAGAGAACAGATACAAGATTTCCTTGGTTTTGTGCAATTGATCTAAGATCTCTTTGGCCGGTGGATTCTTTTTCTTTTTGATTCTTTAATTCCAATTTTTTTTTTTCATTCGGTGGTATAACCCCTTTTTGCTTTCTATTGGTGTTTTTATTTTCACTAACATTTTCATTTATATTAAAATTTAAAAAAAGTAATTTGCTCGGTATAAACCACGGTTTAATTTTATATGCATTATAAAGTAGTACAAATTCTGGGAAGAACCAAAGTTCCAGATTCGATATAGGACAATTTAGTATTTCTTCATTCATTCCTATCCAATCAAAAAATCTTTTTTTTTTATTAGGTGAATTGATTTCTTGATCTTGATAAATTGTAAGATAAAAAAGATTTTTTTTATCAATTTTATCAATTATTTCATAATTATTAGTCCCGGTCTTAGTATTTTTATTATTGTTGGTATCGATCTTGATCCAGGCCTCAATATTTTTTTTCTTTCTAAGACAAAAATGGATGATTTTCCAATCAAAACATTTTCTATCCGGATTTTTTTCCATATAAATAAGATTACTTTTTCCTAGATAATTTTTGATAGGGATATCTCCTAATACATCAAAAAATTTGCTTTTATATGTGTTGTAATTATAAAAATTTTCTTGATTCTTAGTTAGTTGGAATGGTGATCCGTAAATATATGGATCCCTCTTAGTTTGATAATTAATAGATCTATAAGATAAAAGATTATATCTATAGTATTTTTTAAAATTATCTTTTTGATTTGATAATGAAAATACTTTGTAATCATTTTGTTTTTTGTAATGAATTAATTGGTCTTTTTCATATGAATTTTTTTTGTTTAAATCTTGATTTTGAATTGTACGACATTGATTAATTCTAGTTCGCCATTTTTGTGCTATTAATCTAGACCATCTAATCTGAGAGAAATCGTATTGATATTGATAATGACCTCTTAACCAGGTTTTCCATTGATTTATTCCAGAATTCCGAAATTTCTTATGTCTTAATTCAAAATGAATTATTCCTTGTGTTCCAAAATAATCTTTTATTGAAGTCTTAAGAAAAAAAAATGTTCGGTGATATTTAAGAATAGATTTTAATTTATACAAGTTAAGAACTTGGGTTTGTGATAATTTGTAAAATACATATGCTTGTGACAAGATGGATAAGTCACAAAAATTATGTGAATTCTTATTACTAATATTATAAAGTGACTTGTTTATAGTCGAAATAAAGTGAATTGTATTTTGATTTGTTTTATTAATTCTTTTTTGATTTATTTTATTATTATAAATAGATTTATCATAAATAGATTTATCAATAATTTTTTTTGTTGATTCAAAAAAAAATTGTATATTAATTCTGAGAATATTAATGATAGATAGAAGGATCTCTACGTATACCCCCTTAGTCAAAAAAGTAAAAAATTTTAGAAAATAATGTAATTTTCGGATTAATCGAGCGTTTCGTCTTTTTAATATTTGCCAAATATTCTTTGGTGATTCGAATCTTTTAGCATTATAATTTATTTTATTAGGACTAACATTTATTCCCGGAGTCACTTTTTTTTTTTCTTTTGTAATTCTTTCTATTTGATTTCGGATTGTGCTTGTTCTATCAGCCAGATCCTTCATTTTTTTTTCTGTCAATAAATCATTTGTCCAATCTGTAGATTGAGTTCGACTAAAAGATTCATGAATTATCTGATTACGAGTTATAAAATCTTTTTCTTTTTGAGTTTCGCTTGATTTATATACGTCTCTCAATCTAAATAATAGAATTGGATTTACTTTTGAGAGTTCTTTTATTATTTTTTTTAAAAATAGAATGACTTTGATAATCCATTTTTTTGTTTTTTTTGAGATATTTAGAAAAATTTTTGTTCTTTCCTTTAAAACTTTTAGAACTAGAAAATACTTCTTTTTCAATTTTCCAATTTTTTTTTCGAGTTTCTTAAAAATGGGTTCAAAAAAGGAAGGTCGTTTTCGGGGAGAACCAAAAGGAAGTTCCGCTTCCATTCCCCAAACTGTTAAAAAACAAAAATCGTCTTTTTTTTTCATTCGATCTATATGAGAGGGTCCTGGCTTATATCTGTGCCAAGGTTTCAGACAGAAAGGAAATAGGATCTTTATCTGAATGCCGTCTATTAACCAATTTTTAGGAAATTCTGTTTCTGATAATTGAACACCATTATAGGTACATTTAACATGCATTTCTTTATTCCATTCCTTTAAATCCTCCGACCACTCGGGAAATTGAAAGAATAGCATACG